CACCATCGTTACCAACTACAATATATCAAATCAAATAAAAACGAATATCATTATATTATTCCAACAGCTTTATTTGATATAAAATTATGATTCCTAATTACTGTGGCATGGGTACGTAAAAGAAAAATCTTGTGGAAAGAGCAAAAAAAAAATTCTACTGCGTATCAATTTGTAATACGTGAATAACAAAATACGGATTAAGGCCCTTAGATCTATTTCCTTCGTCGAAAAAGGGACAGGATTGTCTAAACCCCTTTTCTTGTTATGTTCGTTAGGTTCAAGTCTGACGAGAATAATATTCTACGACTAACAACTCATTTATTTTTAAACCGATCCATTTATTATCTATAATTTGATTTACTAAGCCTTTATATTGGAATGAGTCAATAGTCAAATGGTTTGGCACTCCTTCCTGAGGAGATGAAGCAATATAATTTTGAATCAGAGCTTTTGATCTTTGTTTATCCTTCGTAGTAATAATATCTCGGGGTTTGCAACGATAACTTGGTATATCCACTATATGACCATTAACTAAAATATGTCTATGGTTAACTAATTGCCTGGCTCCAGGAATGGTCGAAGCCATACCCAATCGAAAAAGGATATTATCCAACCGCATCTCAAGTAGTTGTAGTAAAACCTGGCCTGTTGACCCTTTGGCTTTTCCAGCGATATGCACATATCTAAGTAATTGTCGCTCTGTCAGACCATAATGAAAACGCAATTTCTGTTTTTCTTCTAAACGAATACGATATTGCGATCTTTTCCCGGAACGCAATGGGTTTTTAAGATCACTTCCGGATCTAGGTCTTTTACTAGTTAATCCCGGTAAAGCCCCCAGACGGCGTATTTTTTTGAAACGAGGTCCTCGATAACGAGACATAAAGTAAAGACTCCTTTTTATTTTATTGAAATTTCATTCATTTTACAGAAGAAATCAAAATTAAGACTGAACTAAAGAATAAACAAAGCAAGGCGAAATCTATATAGAATGAAATGTATTGTGTTAATATCCAGATTTTTTGTTGTATATATATATATATATATATATGAAAGAAGATTAAGGCTCTGTTTTATGATTTATTATATATATAAAATATAAATCCAATTGGATCTAATCAACTTTTTTTTAGAATTACCACGACATAATAGATTAGTGACTCAACGTTTGTAGAAATGGAGAGGAGAGATTCTCAATTATGGAAAAATTGATAGAGAAAAAAGCCGGCTATCGGACTCGAACCGATGACCATCGCATTACAAATGCGATGCTCTAACCTCTGAGCTAAGCGGGCCCACATAACAGAAATAATGCATAGGAATTCAAGAGACTACTAGATCCCCGCTATTAGCTGTAAAGTTCGTATGAACTATATATATATATATTTAATATAAACTATTTAATATAAACTATATATTATATATTCTAGTTCATAATTCTATCCATAACATAATATAACTAATAAAAAAATATAAAATGAATAGGCAAATTAATATAAATAATATATTTAATAAATAAATAGAATAATATGACTAAATAGAATTCTATTCTAATAATGTAACAGATCTAATAATGTAACAGAAATAAAATATCTGACTAATTACAATTTTATTATTATACATAATAATTATTGATGATATACATTTACATTGCTGTTATTTTTATATTTAGCATATTTCGAATTTACATTATTTATCTTAATTTAATATATATATTAAATATATATATTTTACATTCCATTCTATAATTAAATTATAATAAATTCGAAATATAAAAAAAGAAATTTATTATAATAATTTTTAATAATAAGATATTGAAAATACTAAAAAATTGGAATTCCTTTTTTCGATTTGAGAATAGTTATAACAAATAAGGTTAATTATATTCATATTATAGCGGATCAGTCCTAAGAAAAGTATAAAATAAGGATAAAGATACAACAATAAAAATTATAATCAGACATTCCTCTGATTTCGTTCGAAAAAGGATGAAGATAGGACAAAAAAACAATAAGGAAGAATATCGACCCTTCCAGTATTCCAAAGTACACTCTAAAAAAAAAAGGGGGAGGGGGACGTATATATATGTGGTATATACCTCTCTATATTGAATTGTGGATACATCAATGATAGAATAATTTCTGATTGAAACAAAGATGATTCATACAATAGAGGTGGAACGAAAGGGGATAGCAACAAAAAAAAATAAAATAGGTATACACAATTTTTTAATATAGGAATCATTATATAATGAACTCAATGGTTCCAAGATAAATGAAAAAGTTGGGTAAAATTACAACTGGATCCTTGTCTAAAAGTCTAAAAGGGGGATATGGCGAAATTGGTAGACGCTACGGACTTGATTGGATTGAGCCTTAGTATGGAAACCTGCTAAGTGAAAACTTCCAAATTCAGAGAAACCCTGGAACTAAAAATGGGCAATCCTGAGCCAAATCTTTATTTTTTGAAAAACAAGGGTTTAAAAAAGAGAATAAAAAAG